AGAAAAATAAATCTGATTCTAAATTGTGAAGCGAAGAAGAAATATGTGGATAAACGGAAGGGTGAAAGAAGGGGAGAAAAAACAAAAACAACGATATAAAATTCCATCCAATATGTAAGGTTTATGAGTCATCTCATAAAAAAGCAATGTAATAAAGCATCAATCCATATGGATTCATAAAAAAGAAAACGAATCCGTTCATAGAACAAAAAATAAGAGCTTCGAGCCAATAAAGACTAAGAAAATTGGCTCAAGAAAAAATTTCATTATGAGCTCCGTTGTAGAAATCAGACCTAACCATTAAGTAAGAAGCGATGGGAACGATGGAACCTGTGAATCCAAATCTATTGAAAACAGACTCATTGATCGGGATGGCGAAACAAACCAGAGACTAATTCCTTCATCTATTGGGAAAATAAAAGTCATGAGTTAACCCTACAACGAAAATAGCGACGAAAAGAGTCAATATTCGCCCGTGAAAACTTTATCTTCTTGGATTGATAATTTTTGCTCAATCCAATAGGATAAAAAGAAAAACAAAACAAATATTCGTTAGAACATAATTTAAAAATATCAATTTAAAAATATAAAATAGAAATATTAATATGCTTAGTTAGCTAAAAAAGCAAGATATACAAATGAATAATAGACATTTTTAAAATTTTATTATTCGCGAGGAGCTGGATGAGAAGAAACTCTCATGTCCAGTTCTGTAGTAGAGATGGAATTCAGAACCAACCATCAACTATAACCCCAAAAGAACCAGATTCCGTAAACAACATAGAGGAAGAATGAAGGGAATATCTTATCGAGGTAATCATATTTCTTTCGGTAAATACGCTCTTCAGGCACTTGAACCTGCTTGGATCACGTCTAGACAAATAGAAGCAGGTCGACGAGCAATGACACGAAATGCACGCCGCGGTGGAAAAATATGGGTACGTATATTTCCAGACAAACCGGTTACAGTAAGACCCGCAGAAACACGTATGGGTTCGGGGAAAGGATCCCCTGAATATTGGGTAGCCGTTGTTAAACCAGGTCGAATACTTTATGAAATGGGTGGAGTAACAGAAAATATAGCCAGAAGAGCGATTTCAATAGCATCGTCCAAAATGCCTATACGAACTCAATTCATTATTTCGGGATAAAAAAAAAATCAAAAGAAAAAGGTCTTGGGGATAAAAAAACAATAACAGGTGCCGGTTTCTTTCTTTGGACAAACAATATTTCTTTTTTTTTTTCTTCACTCTTTGCTTTGCATTGAAAGAATAGATTCTAAAAAAATGATATGATTCAACCCCAGACCCTTTTGAATGTAGCGGATAACAGCGGGGCTCGAGAATTGATGTGTATTCGAATCATAGGAGCTAGCAATCGTCGATATGCTCATATCGGTGACGTTATTGTTGCTGTGATCAAAGACGCAGTGCCAAATATGCCCCTAGCAAGATCAGAGGTGGTCAGAGCTGTAATTGTACGTACTTGTAAAGAACTCAAACGTGATAACGGTATGATAATACGATACGATGACAATGCTGCGGTTGTCATTGACCAAGAAGGAAACCCCAAAGGAACTCGAATTTTTGGTGCAATTGCCCGGGAATTGAGACAGTTAAATTTTACTAAAATAGTTTCATTAGCTCCGGAGGTATTGTAAGGTCTTCTAAAATAAGATAATACCTTTGGTTATAGTAAAGTATTTGAAAGAAAGAGATTAAGAAATATATTCAGAATTTTTAGTAGATTGTGTCTCACGCATATGCCTTTAATTTAAATTTAAATTCATAAACAAATAAGTAAAAAAAAACATGTTGATTATATCAAAATTGGGGAGCACCAAGAAATTTAATTCACCATGGGTAGGGATATTATTGCTGACATATTAACTTCTATACGAAATGCTGATATGGATAGAAAAAGGGTGGTTCGAATAGCATATACTAATATCACTGAAAATATTGTTAAAATACTTTTACGAGAAGGTTTTATCGAAAACGTGAGAAAACATAAAGAAACCAAAAAATATTTTTTGGTTTTAACCCTACGGCATAGAAGGAATAGGAAAAGGTCTTATATAAATTTTTTAAATTTAAAACGGATCAGCCGGCCTGGTCTACGAATCTATTCGAACTACCAACAAATTCCTAGAATTTTAGGTGGGATGGGAATTGTAATTATTTCTACTTCTCGAGGTATAATGACAGACCGAGAGGCTCGACTAGAACGAATTGGTGGAGAAGTTTTGTGTTATATATGGTAATCCTTCTAATATACGAATTGGGTCCGAAACTTCTTATTTGTGAAAACAAAAAGAAAAGGGGCGGGTTGTCTAATATCGTTCCTCCTCCATCAATTGATACTTCAAGGAGGCTTTACCTGGAATGAAAGAACAAAAATGGATTCATGAAGGTTTAATTACTGAATCCCTTCCCAACGGTATGTTTCGGATTCGCTTAGATAATCAAGATATGATTCTAGGTTATGTTTCGGGAAAGAT